AAAAAGATCCTAATCAGAAATCTCTATTTCATATAATTGGCAGACCACCTAAAAAAGTCACTACCATAATGCCTACAAAAATTCATCTATAGCCTTTAAACCAATCCCGCAAAAAACCAGCAAATCCCTCTCCAAGTGAATTTTCTACTATTAAATCATATAAAGAAAAAACAAACAAATAACATAAGCTTAAATAATAAAACAAACTCATTAAAGACCCTACAACTAACACACCAATACTTAGCAAACTAGATCCTAAATAAATCCCAGAATTAATGGCAACTCATTTAGAAGCAAACCCCAATAAAGGAGGCATACCGGCTAACGATAATAAAATAACTGTCATTACAACTGAAGCCATCAACTTTTCAGAACTAAGTTTTTTCACTCTACTAAAAGTATTCATTTCCACACCTATTAATAAACCAAAAATTATAACCGAAGTAAAAATATATACCAAAAGATACAATTTTAAAGCCCCTTGATGACAAGTGAGACAATAGACCAGTCAGCCTAAGTGAACAATAGATGAATAAGCCAAAAGTGATCGAAATTGAGTCTGATTTAAACCACCTAAACCCCCTGCTAATGCAGATATACAACTTAAAGCTACAGCAACTAAAATCAGCGTTGATTTTTCATCCCCTTCAATCAAACATCCTATAAGAAAAATTGGTGCTAACTTTTGTCAAGTTGCTAGAATCATACAACCAAATCATGATAGACCAGACATGACACTAGGAAGTCAAAAATGAAAAGGAAATACACCCAACTTTATCATTAAACCAAAGAAAATTACTACACAACTAATACTTAAAGAAAAGCCATTCAAATCACTAAATCCTCAGCCTTGAGATTCCCCATATACGCCTAAACTTCCAAATAGCAAAAGACTTGAACCCAAAGCTTGTACAACTAAGTATTTTATAGTAGATTCTCTCTCCACAGATATTCCTCGATATAATAAAATAGGTACAAAACCAATCAAGTTAATTTCTAGACCTGCTCAAGCACCTAGTCAATGTCTTGCAGACATTGAAAATAAAGTACCAAACCCAACTAATCATAAAAAAGCGAACCCATAAGGTAAAAAGTGAAACATAAAACTCAGGATAGAGTTGAACTACCCAAAACGAAGTTAGCAGCCCCGCTTTGTTCCCAACCAAGCTTATATTAACCAGCTCAATCTAAAGAGCCTTCATTTCACTCATGAAACAGCCCAACAATCAAAATGATTAAAAAAATGAAACCACCCCAAAAAACCCTCATTCTAACACCTTCAAAACAGCCAATAAAGATCGGAAACAACAATACAATTTCCACATCAAAAATTAAAAAAATTACTGCTAACAAGAAAAATCGAAGAGAAAATGGAAGTCGAGCAGAACCTATCGGGTCAAACCCACATTCAAAAGGAGATCTTTTTTCACGGTCCAAAATAACCCGCTTACCTAGCACTCAAGCCAACGCTATAACAACACTAGAAATCACAATAGAAATAACTCTACACAACAAAACTCTAGTCATAAGCACCAGAGAAATTTAACATCTCCTGATCTGCAACATCAATGCAGCCCGTTGATCCGGCATAGTGCCAACTCTTTAATCTTTATCCTTAACACCTGACCAGGTAGTATTTTACTTCTACAACCTTCTAATTAACAGCTAGATGCTTATAATTCAGCTTCTGGTCACAAAATTATGCATCCTAGTAGAGACAGACTTTCACTATCAAAGAACGGGCCGAAACCGTCTGCAAATTTCTCGCTTTCTACCACTGCTTCATGGCGCTAAAGAAATTTACTCTTATTAATTGAATGCAAATCAATCCTTTTAACTTAAAGTATACCGCCACCTTATATGCACCTAGAGGGTACTAATACCGTCTTTAGATTAAAAGTCTAACGCTTATACAACTCAGCCACTCAAGGAATTATTTCTTATTGTCAATTGAAATAGTAATTTTTTATTTAACAACCCCATCAATAAATTGAAAGGTATAAAAATAATCAAACTACATCAACGAAATGTCAATATCAGGCAGCTGCCTCAAAACCAAAATGATGTGTAGGTGAGAAGTGTTGTGTCCACACTCGAACCAAACACACAAGTAAAAAACTACTTCCAATTAAAACATGTAATCCATGAAATCCAGTAGCAACAAAAAATGCTGAGCCGTAAGCACCATCAGCAATTGTAAATGGTGCCTCGTAGTATTCACCAGCTTGCAAGAAAGTAAAATATGCACCCAATACGACAGTAGCGATCAATCCTTGAATACCATTAATTCGATCACCTTCTATTAAAGCATGATGAGCCCAGGTAACAGTAACCCCGGAAGCCAACAACACAGCTGTATTTAACAAAGGTACCTCAAAAGGATTTAGAGGATCAATTCCCGCAGGAGGTCAACATGACCCTAATTCTGGCGTTGGAGCCAAACTTCTGTGAAAATATGCTCAAAAAAAGGCAAAAAAGAAACAAACTTCAGAAACAATAAATAAAATTATTCCTCAACGAAGTCCTTTACCCACTTTTGTAGTATGGAACCCTTGAAAAGTTCCTTCTCGAATTACATCACGTCATCACTGAATTATTGTAAGACCAACTAGTACAAGGCCTAAGACCATTGTAGCCATAGAGTATCCATGAAATCATCCAGCTAACCCAACTGTTAAAAACAAAGCACCCATTGACCCCGTTAAAGGCCAAGGACTAAACTCGACAAGATGAAAAGGGTTTCGAATCATGGCTTCACCAACAAGGTGTTGTTTCGTGAATTAGTTTTGTTAAAATTAAAATTTAAATTCTACAGGCGGTTGCTACCTCTATCCCATCTATATATTGCACTGCCTTGCCTATACCCTATTATTGTATATACTGTATTATACACACTATATATATATATATATATATATATATATATATATATATATATATATATATATATATATATACTTCTTATGCTCTACAGGCGGTTGCTACCTCTATCCCATCTATATAATATCTCTTCCTTTATAGTTCATAAACTTAACCTCAAATGTTTCTGCTGTTTCACCAAATGATTAGCTATATTAACCAAATTTTAGATAAAATTTCAATAAAATTTCAGCCTTTTTTGGGATAGAACACCAAACTATGAATTTTTTATTTAACAAATATTAAAAGAAAAATTAAAAAAAATACTGGTGATTTTTTAAGTCTAAATACCCCACTCTACTTAGTTTTGGGCTAAAATAGACCATAAAATAACCCTGTTTTTGAGGTGTTATTGCACGTTAGATTTTCGTTCTAAAGGGGTGAACCAGTTTCATCAAAAATTTTCGCGACCTCTTTAGTATATTTGTACGCCTGCCTTCCAAGCAGTAAGATTAGAAGTTTCTAAAGGAGGTATGTGAGGGGGTGTGTTTGGCACGAAGAATTTTGATTTCTTAGGAAAAAGATTATCTCTTTTCCTTACAGAGAATCTTAGGTTAATTAAACCTTCAGCCTTCAAAGCTTAGATTAAACTTTATTGTTTAGATTCTGGGTTTTATAGTTGATTTACAATATTGAATTGCAAGTTCAAAGGTGAGACATTATCTCTAAAGCTTCTATATGCGAGATGGCTGAGAAATAGGCAGAAGATTGTAGCTCTTTTTACGGAGCAGTGAGCTTCTCTCGTAACCAAAGGTAAAGTAAGCTAAATATCAAGCTATCGGGTTCATACCCCGAAAATGGGTGGATGCCTCTTTACCATTAAGTTTGGCTCTGGCTTATATTATAAGTAAACCTTTATAAAATACATGGTTTTTTATGAACAAGGCAAAGCCCAAATAACTTTCGCTATAGTTTAAAACTATAAAGATAAGTTGTTTTAGGGATCATTATTTTATACATAATGGCATTAGTTTTGCTTACCCAGTATTGAAGATTAAAAATAAAAGAAATTTAGATTTAGTAATAGGTTTGATTATTCTTGGCTAAGTCTGTGCCAGCAGCTGCGGTTACACAGACAAGGAGACTTATAAACGAATCGGTAAAAAGGACAGTTATAAGTTCACAAAAGTTAAATCATTCCATGAAGAGGTAGAATTCACACATGGTTTATTTTCCATAAAACTTTAAATTTAGAAGCTGTGAAATTACTAACCAAAACCAGGATTAGATACCCTGCTATTAGTAATGTAAATTTTTTTATACCACCAGGGAATTACAGAGTTCTCTCTGAAACCCAAAGAGCTTGGCGGTACCTCAAACCCCATTAGGGGAACCTGTTCCGTAATCGATAATCCGCGTAGGACCTTACTTTTCTTTAATTAGTTTGTATACCGTCGTCGTCAGACAACTTTTAAGAAACTAATAGTTCTCTATAATAAATTATTTATAGACGTCAGATCAAGGTGCAGCCAATAGAAAAGAGAGAAATGGGTTACAATTTTTAACTTAAAATAATGGATCTAGGGATGAAATAACCTAAGGAAGGCGGACTTAAAAGTAATCTCAGTTAGAATAAAGAGATGAATATGGCTCTGAGGTGTGCACACATCGCCCGTCGCTCTCGCTGAAAAGTGAGATAAGTCGTAACATAGTAAGAGTAATGGAAGTTGCTCTTAGTTGAATGAGATATAGTATAACACAATATAACTCACTTACACTGAGTTGATGGTTAAATATTAACCTATCTCAATTTTTCAAATATTTTGCTAATTTCCTCAATACCTGTGTTATTAAACCATTCTATAATTTAGTAATTTTGATTGAACCTCTTACATATTTTCAAAGTACCGAAAGGGAACAACTACCCATTTTTATAGTAGAGATACACCCTCGTACCTTTTGCATCATGGGAAAACAAGAATAAACTTAAGATTAAGCTACCCGAACTTTAAGTGAGCTATTTTATAAATAAACCATAATGTTGCAAAATTATTTGGTAATTATATAATAGATGCGAAATACTTACCGCACTAAAAGATAGCTGGTTGTTCAGAAAAGATATAAAAGTATCGTCCCTAACTTAGGGAAAAATTAATAAAAGGATAAGCTTTTATTAGAGTAATGGCAATAAAGGACTAAAATTTTAACAGTAGGAATAAAATTTTCCATCACAAATGTTGTTATAAAATATAAAGTAATTATTAGAGAATTATCTATATATTGCCTTAATTCCAACTGAACTATACAAGCAAATTATAATTTCTTATATTAATGATGTTTTCATGAGTATTTCTAGCTATTTTATTAATTTTCTATTATAAAAGAAATTTATTTACAATCTGATAGCAAAACATATGTAAGGAACTCGGCAAATAAACTACTCCGCCTGTTTATCAAAAACATGTCTCTTAGAAATTATTAAGAGTCAGGCCTGCCCAGTGATTGCTTTTTAACGGCCGCGGTACCCTGACCGTGCAAAGGTAGCATAATCATTTGCCTTTTAATTGAAGGCTGGTATGAATGGTTTGACGAGAGTAAAGCTGTCTCACATATGCTTAATAAAAATTAATTTAAAGGTGCAAAAGCCTTTATAAATCAAAAAGACGAGAAGACCCTGTTGAGCTTTAATTTAAATTAAGTATTAACTATATATTTATATAATTTATTTACTTAACAAAAATTTTAATTGGGGCGATTAAGGAACACTCAAAAGCTTCCTGATTATTTCATATACAATGTTTCGTAAACTAAATCGATCCAGCAATGCTGATCAACAAAATGAGTTACCACAGGGATAACAGCATAATTCTTTTTGAGAGCTCATATCGAAAAAAGAGATTGTGACCTCGATGTTGGACTAGGGTAACCAGAAGGTGTAGCCGCTTTCTCGCTTGGTCTGTTCGACCAGTAATTCCCTACATGATCTGAGTTCAGACCGGCGTAAGCCAGGTCAGTTTCTATCTTTTGTTTGAATTTGTTTAGGCTAGTACGAAAGGACCGCTTAAAATAAATAATTTACCATTATGTGACTAATAACTAACTTTCATTTATGAGGTTGGCAGAGATATGCAGTTGACTTAGGATCAACAGACAAAAACCTAATAGTTTTTACCTCATAATTAAGGTGGCAGAACAAGTGCATTAGGTTTAAGCCCTAAATATGAAGATTAATGTCTTCTCTTAATAATGCTAACATACACAGCAAGTACAGTATTCTCCTACGTTTGCGTTCTTCTAGCAGTGGCCTTTTTTACTTTACTAGAACGTAAAGGGCTTGGATATTTTCAAATTCGAAAAGGACCCAATAAAGTTGGATTGGCTGGATTACCACAACCATTAGCTGATGCAGCTAAATTGTTAACTAAAGAAATAACCAAACCATCTTTAGCTAACCAATCGCCCTATTTTGTCGCACCAATTCTTTCCTTGATTCTAGCCTTAATGCTTTGGCAACTTAATCCCCTAGAAAATGCAAGTTCTTTTATCAAATGAGGCATTCTATTTTTCTTGTGTGTTTCAAGCCTAAATGTATATGGCACTCTGTTAGCTGGATGGTCTTCTAACTCAAAATACGCTTTATTAGGAGCACTTCGAGCTATTGCCCAAACAATTTCTTATGAAGTAAGTCTTGCTTTAATTTTGTTGTTCTCACTTTTTACTAGAGAAACATTTAATTTAATAGAAATTAAATCATTCAACGAATTAATTTGATTTATTTTTCTTCTGTCCCCTATCGCTTTAGTTTGGCTTGTTTCCTGTATTGCAGAAACTAATCGAGCCCCATTTGACTTTGCTGAAGGTGAATCAGAACTGGTATCCGGATTTAATATTGAATACGGGAGAGGTGGGTTTGCCCTTATTTTTATGGCTGAGTATGCAAACATTTTGTTTATAAGCCTCCTTACAGTCGTCCTATTTTTTGGTGGTAGAAGCTTTCTATTCTCCGATGACGTAATTATATTCATAAAAACTCTATTTTTTGCTTTCTTTTTTGTTTGAGCTCGAGCCACTTTACCACGATTTCGTTATGACCTCCTAATAGGGTTAACTTGAAAAGGGTTTCTACCAGTAGCCCTAAGAGCTCTTTGCTTGGTTATAGGAATAATTCTCCTGCTTTAACAAGAAGTAGTTTAATAAAAATACTAGCATTGGAAGCTAATGATCCAGGTTAATCTGGTTTCTTGACATGACTGTTAGCATTGTTTGTTCCATACTATTAGCCTTAATCTTTGCTATGCCTATAATAATACAGCCTTTAAGTTTAGGCCTTTGTATTATAGGAATTAGCTTGTTTTGATGTGTTCTCTTAGGCCTAACTTATTCATCTTGATTTTCTTATGTTTTATTCCTCATCTATGTGGGAGGGTTATTAGTTATGTTTGTATACGTTGCAGCATTAGCACCTAATACTTTGTTTTCCAGTCTAAAATCCCTTGTAGGAATCACAACCGTTTCAGCACTATTATTCCCCATAATTTTAATTTACACACCAAAAGACCTATCATTTTTATATGATAACTTATCTTTAGAATATTATTCCGAAAATATAAAAACAGGGATTCTTATAATTTCATCCTCTAATATTAGTATACTTATTGGACTAGGCCTAATTTTACTAATAAATTTGTTAGCAGTGGTTAAAGTGTGTTATTATCAACAAGGCCCATTACGACCATATAATGAACTTACCTAATATATATTTTATGCACAGTCCAATTCGAAAGCAGCATCCAGTACTAAAGATACTCAATAATTCACTTATTGACTTACCAGCCCCTATAAATTTATCCATTTGATGAAATTTTGGTTCCTTGCTTGGTTTATGTTTAGGAATTCAAATTGTAACTGGCTTGTTTTTAGCCATACACTACACTGCCCATATTGATTTAGCATTTGCTTCTGTGTCACACATTACTCGAGATGTAAACTATGGGTGATTACTCCGTGCTCTTCATGCCAATGGTGCATCTTGATTCTTTATTTGTTTATATCTACACGTAGGTCGAGGAATTTATTATGGTTCTTATATATATTTACACACATGAAATGTAGGAGTTATTCTGTTATTCCTAACTATAGGAACTGCATTTTTAGGTTATGTTCTACCATGGGGTCAAATGTCATTTTGAGGAGCCACAGTTATTACAAATTTATTGTCAGCTGTTCCATATATTGGTACAGATCTAGTCCAATGAGTCTGAGGTGGATTTGCGGTTGATAATGCTACCCTAACCCGATTTTTCACCCTTCACTTTTTACTACCATTTGCTATTATGGCTATAACTGTTATTCATCTATTATTCTTACACGAAACTGGTTCTAACAACCCACTTGGTATCAATAGAGACACAGACAAGATTCCATTTCACTCTTACTATACATTTAAAGACTTGGTAGGATTTATTGTACTTTTATTCCTACTTACATTATTAGTAATATTTAGCCCACAACTCTTAGGGGATCCAGAAAATTTCATCCCAGCTAACCCATTGGTCACTCCCGTTCACATTCAACCAGAGTGATACTTCTTGTTTGCATATGCAATTCTTCGATCAATCCCAAGTAAACTAGGAGGAGTTGTAGCTTTAGTTCTATCAATTGCTATTTTATTTATCCTTCCATTTACACATTTAGGTAAATTCCGATCCACTGCTTTTTACCCAATTAGTCAGGTCCTATTCTGAACATTAATTGGAATTTTCTTGATTTTAACTTGAATTGGAGCCCGACCAGTAGAAGCACCTTACGAATTTATTGGTCGAATTTTCACAGTCTTGTACTTTTCTTATTATATCATCAACCCGCTCGCCCAACTTGCATGGGATAAAATTTTAGAATAATTAAAAGTTAAAGCACGGCGCAAAGTTGATTTGAAACCAACTTCATAGTGTTCGACTCACTAGTTAACTTAATAAAGCAACGAGAAAATCTTATTTCACTCTTCGACTTACAAGACCGATATTTAAACTTAAACTTTCGTTGCAGTTATGATAACAAACCTGACAATATGTGCACTTCTAGGAGTATTAATATCCATTTTAACTGTTTGTTTTCAGTATAAACACTTATTAAGCCTTCTGCTAGCCCTGGAAGCTATTACTCTTTCTTTATTTATCCTACTATTAGCTAAGCTAAGAATAGCAAGAGGAGAAGCTTACATCAGCCTAGGCTTAATTACCTTAGGGGCTTGTGAAGCTAGCCTAAGTCTGGCTGTTTTAGTTTCGTTAATTCGAACCCATGGTAATGATTACGTAAGAAGTTTCAATACTTATAAATGTTAAATATAATTTTTATAAATATCCTTGCAATTCTTCCTTCTTCTAAACAATTAAATTTCTGATATCTACGGCTATGATTTCTCTGCTTAGGCTGCTTTTTCTCCATTTTTCTTTTATACTCTCCAAGATTATGTTACACTCAAGTTTCACAAAACATTTGAACAGATGGACTAAGTATACCTTTAATTACTTTAACATGATGGATTTCAATCTTAATAATAATCGCAAGACAATCCAGCGTTTTAGCAAATAACAACAAAGTAAACTACTTCAGTTTCCTGATTTCTTTTCTTAATCTAGTTTTACTAATTGTTTTTATGTCATCTAATTTAATCTGATTTTATTTTTCATTTGAAGCGTCTCTAATTCCCACACTAATTCTAATTCTTGGATGAGGCTATCAACCAGAACGACTACAAGCAGGAATTTATATAATACTTTACACTGTCACAGCTTCTCTTCCCTTATTAATTTTAATTCTTTTTTGAACAGCCAGCTGAGGCTCTAGATCTCTTATCCTAATAACAAATACTCCAATTTATTCTTCACCATGACTTAAAGAAATTCTTATTATTATTACTCTAGCCGCTTTTCTTGTAAAACTCCCTATATTTACAGTTCACTTATGACTCCCCAAGGCACACGTTGAGGCACCAGTTGCGGGTTCCATAATCCTAGCCGGTATCCTCCTAAAACTAGGGGGCTATGGCTTATTACGAATGTTCCAACTAGTTCAAATCAATACATCGATAATCAACAGCTTCATTTTTTGTCTAGGTTTATGAGGAGGAGTTATTACAAGATGTATTTGTTTTCGTCAAACCGATTTAAAATCTCTAATTGCTTATTCCTCCGTTGGTCACATAAGAATTATATTAGCTGGTGTATTTTCAACATCATCTTTAGGTTTTCAAGCAGGATTGTCTATAATAGTGGCACACGGATTATGCTCATCAGCCCTTTTCTCTCTAGCAAACTATTCTTATGAAAAAGTACACTCTCGAAGTCTCTACATTTGCAAAGGTATACTCATGATTATTCCATCCATCTCAATATGATGATTCATCTTTTGCGTAATCAACATAGCCGCCCCTCCTTCGATTAACCTACTTAGAGAAGTCTTACTATTCCCAGTTATTTTTTTCAAATCACCTTGGGTACTAACAACTATGATATTAATGACATTTCTAGGTGCTGTATACAATCTATTTCTTTACACATCTACTCAACACGGGGGGTCACCATCATTCTTATACCCCTACAGTTCTATCAAATCATCCCAACATCTACTTTTAATTGCTCATGCAATCCCAGTTAACATACTAATTCTTAAACCAGAACTAGTTTGCAACTGACTTGTCTGCTCAGTTAGTTTAAATAAAACACTAGAGTGTGGATCTAGGAATTAAATGAATTTTTAACTGAGCAATGTTCAAGCCAATAAAATTTTCTTCAATTTGTTCATTAGTCTTATTTTCTTATTTTATCTCAATACTTCCACTACTATTATACTTAACACTTAGCAACAAAATCATTATACTAGAATGAGAGATCCTTTCAAATAGTTCCTATGCTATCACATTTCCATTCATCTTCGATCCAATTAGCGTAAGTTTCAGGTGTGTTGTATGCCTAATTTCAGCCTGTGTAATATTTTTCACCTCTAGTTACATATCTGCAGATCCATTTCTAACTCGTTTTGTATGGTTAGTAATACTATTTGTACTATCCATAAATATTCTAGTTTTTGTTCCCAGCATTATCTCTCTGCTTCTGGGATGAGATGGCCTTGGAATTGTTTCTTTTGCCTTAGTAATCTATTACCAAAACATAAAATCATTAGCAGCAGGTATAGTTACCGCTTTAGCAAATCGAATTGGTGATGTACTTCTATTAGTCTCTATTGCCATTTGTGCAAATGAAGCAAACTGAAATATTATACTTATCTGAGAAACATCCATATTTCCTTGATTATGTTTATGCATTATAGTGGGAGCAATAACTAAAAGAGCCCAAATTCCATTCTCAGCCTGACTTCCAGCTGCAATAGCAGCTCCAACGCCAGTCTCAGCACTAGTTCACTCCTCAACACTAGTAACTGCAGGAATTTTTATTCTTGTCCGATTTTATTATTTACTAGCTTCATGACCTCTATTTAATTTTCTAGCCTTATTTATTGGTACAATTACACTGCTTATAGCTGGTATTGGAGCAAACCATGAACACGACTTAAAAAAAATTATTGCTTTGTCTACACTTAGACAACTAGGAGTAATAATATTAAGTCTAGGGCTAGGCGCTTGAAACCTCACTCTATTTCATCTTTATACACATGCTCTTTTTAAAGCCTTATTATTTTTATGCGCCGGTGCTATCATTCATAACAACAGAAATGTCCAAGATATTCGATCATTTGGTGCTTTAGCATCACAAATACCTCTAACCATTACCTGCCTAAATATTGCAAATCTAGCTTTATGTGGAGCACCATTTCTTAGTGGATTTTACTCTAAAGACCTTATTTTAGAAACTTGTTTATATAATCCAAGAAACACCTTAGCCGTAATCCTAATCTTTTTAGCAACTGGTATAACCGCAGCCTACTCTATCCGATTATCATTAGTAACGCTTTGACAAGAATCCTCTAATGTCCCATTCACCCAAAACAGTGATGAAGATTGGGTTACAACTACACCTATCATTATTCTAACATTTGCAGCCATTGCTGGTGGATTAGTTCTACAAACTATATTTTTATACTTCAATGAATCTATTTACTTACCAATTACCCATAAACTTCTTACCATTACAGTCACTATCTTAGGTGGATGAATCGCCCTAATAATCTGAAAACTAAAAATTTCAAACAATCCAACAGGTTCGCTTACCAATTCATTTTTTTCAACTATATGATTCCTAAGAATGATTACTACACAACCCAATATAATCAAACCTTTTCTTTGAGCCAAAACTATAACTAAGTCAATTGATCAAGGTTGACTTGAAGTGCTAGGAGGCAAAGGAGCCCTTACACTAACTACAAACTCTTCCACTATAATCCAAATTATTCAATCTAAATACGTCAACACTATACTTTCAATTATATTCTTCACAGTAGCAAGAATTATTCTTTTAACTTACTACTCCGATAGCTTATCTCTGAGAGCATAACGCTGAAGACGTTAAGGTGGCAATTTATGCCTTGGGGTGTAGTAAAATTAAATAATAAATATTAACAGTGCTTAGGATGCTCATCAGAGTAAAGTGTTACTAGTAAAGAAAAAATGTATGCCTGAATTAAACTAACACCAACTTCAAATATAAAATATAACACTTGAACTGCTACAAGCAATCCTATAGCCGTTACAGGAAATACAAACACACTAGCCCTAAGATAGACCCCAATTAAACCTAAAACAATATGACCTGCTCTTATATTAGCTGCCAATCGAACAGACAGTGTAATAGGACGCACACAAATTCTTACTGTCTCTACAATAACAAGAAAAGGATTTAATGCCGCAGGAGCACCAGCAGGCAATAATGAAGCTGCTACTGATGTTGGATTAAATGTAACCCCTGAAACAATTAGAGACAGCCACAGAGGAAATCCTAAACTTAAAGTAACAGCCAAATGGCTGGTTGCACTAAACACATAAGGAATTAAACCAGCTAAATTAAATACAATTAAAAAAACAAATAAACCAGACAGTAATCTAGTAAAACCCCCTAATCTTTTCCCTAAAGAACGAGAAATCTGAGAAAAAATAACTGACTTAGGAGTTATAATAGTCTGTGAAAAACGAGAACCACTTAGTCAATATCCCCTATTAAAAGATAATAATAGAACCAAGCTAATAGTTCAAACAAATACATAAGCAGACAAAAATACCGAATTGTGATCATCAAATGAAGAAAAGATGTCTACTAGCATTCTTAGTTATCATAATCAATTATTTCCTTTTGAGCCTTCTTCAACCTCAGATTCATCTAAACCAGAGTAATGTGTTAAAGAAAACCATCAATTAATGCTTATTACAACAAACAAGCAAATTCAAAATAAGCTAAATAATAAAATTCAATTTAAAGGTGCTAATTGAGGCATAGAAAAGTACTAAACCCTTAGTAACTCAAGATTGACAACCTTGTATTATAATTTAACTAACTCTTCACTAAGCTGCTACAAGTGAATTAACTCAGTTCATAAAGTCTTCCACATCTACAGCCTCAACTACAATAGGTATGAACGAATGGTTAGCCCCACAAATTTCAGAGCATTGTCCATAAAATACACCAGGGTACTTAACATAAAAGCTTAATTGATTTAACCGACCAGGCACTGCATCTGCTTTTACACCTAATGCAGGAACAGTTCAAGAATGAATTACATCTGCAGATGTAACTAATACTCGAACATCTCTTCCCACAGGCACTACAGCTCGATTATCTACTTCTAGTAATCGAAAGTCCCCATCATTTAAATCACTAGTTGGAATTATATATGAATCAAACTCAATATTTAAAAAATCTGAATATTCATAGCTTCAATATCACTGATGACCAACACTCTTAATTGTTAAATTACAAGCATTTACTTCATCAAGGAGATACAACAACCGAAGAGAAGGTAAAGCCAAAGTAATAAGAACAATTGCTGGAGCAATTGTTCAAATTGTCTCAATTTGTTGCCCTTCTAGAGTAAAACGAGACTTATAAGTATTAGTTATTAATGACACAGCAGCATAACCTACCATTCTAATAATTAATACCAGCACAACTATTGCATGATCATGAAAGAAAACTAATTGTTCCATTAGAGGAGATGCAGCTTCTTGAAATCCTAATTGTCCTCATGAGGCCATATCTATCCAATTTATCGAGAAGCACTTCTTAATACAAGAGCACCAGTCTCAGCAGAATTATGGAAATCTACAGGTAGTACATTATCTCACTCTAACGCAGTGCTTAGATGTGTTCTTCACAATACACCTCGCTGAGAAACAAATGCCTCTCATACAATCATCATGAAATACAAAACTGCAACAAATGAAATTATAGACCCTATAGAAGAAACTACATTTCACTTCATATAACAGTCAGGATAATCAGAGTATCGCCGAGGCATACCAGCTAATCCTAAAAAATGTTGTGGGAAAAATGTAACATTTACACCAATAAACATAATAAAGAAATGAGCTTTTGTTCACCGCTCATGTAATGTTAACCCAGTAATTAATGGGAATCAATAATTAAAAGCACCAAACAAAGCGAAAACAGCACCCATTGATAGCACATAATGGAAATGTGCAACTACATAATAAGTATCATGTAACATAATATCAAGAGATGAATTAGATAACACAATACCAGTAAGTCCACCTACAGTAAATAAGAAAATAAAACCTAGTGCTCAAAGCATTGGTGTTTCATACTTTACTCGAGCCCCATGAATAGTAGCTAATCAACTGAATACCTTAATACCAGTTGGTACAGCAATAATTATAGTAGCAGCCGTAAAATAAGCCCGTGTATCAACATCCATCCCAACTGTAAACATATGATGAGCTCATACAATAAACCCAAGAATACCAATTGAAAGCATAGCGTAAATCATCCCTAAAGTACCAAAAGTCTCTTTTTTACACGCATAATGACTAACAATGTGAGAAATCATCCCAAACCCAGGAAGAATTAAAATATACACTTCAGGATGACCAAAAAACCAAAACAAGTGTTGATAAAGGATTGGATCCCCACCTCCAGCTGGGTCAAAAAATGAAGTATTAAAATTTCGATCAGTTAGTAGCATAGTAATTGCTCCTGCCAATACAGGAAGAGAAAGTAATAACAAAATTGCAGTAATCTTAACAGACCACACAAAAAGGGGAAGTCGCTCAAATTGCATTCCTTGTCATCGCATATTAATAATTGTAGTAATAAAATTTACAGCACCTAAAATCGACGAAACACCAGCCAAATGCAAAGAAAAAATAGCTAAATCAACAGATCCCCCCGCATGAGCTAAATTACCAGAAAGTGGTGGATACACTGTTCAACCTGTACCAACTCCACTTTCGACAGCAGACGAAGCCAACAACAAAGTTAATGATGGGGGAAGAAGTCAAAAACTTATATTATTTAGTCGAGGGAAAGCCATATCAGGAGCCCCTAGCATTAAAGGAACCAATCAGTTACCAAAGCCACCAATTATCATTGGCATAACCAAAAAGAAAATTATTACAAATGCATGAGCAGTTACAATTACATTATAAAGCTGATCATCCCCTAGCAAAGCCCCAGGCTGACCAAGCTCAGCCCGAATCAATAAACTAAGAGCAGTCCCTACAAGACCAGATCAAACACCAAACATAATATACAAAGTACCAATGTCTTTATGATTCGTAGAATAAAATCAACGCAT